GATAATGATATGGATTATGAATGATATGATTCAATAATAGAGATTCCTTGCCATATATGTGCATTTGGACAGGTATTGTATCTATGCAAATTGAGATAAGATACAAGGATTCTTATTCGGATCCATTTGTAAAAGAGTAAAGTGAATGAGAAAGGTAGTCAATTTTGTGTGAACTGAACAAAAAAAGAATAAATAAATAAATACTTAGCTTAGGAAGTAAAATGGGCTTTTTAGTGGGGATAGAGGGACTTGAACCCTCACGATTTCTAAAGTCGACGGATTTTCCTCTTACCATAAATTTCATTGTTGTCGGTATTGACATGTAGAATGGGACTCTCTCTTTATTCTCGTACGATTAATCTTTCAAAACAAATGATCTATCAAACTTTGGAATGAATGATTTAATCACTGATTATTCGATTCTTCCTTCAACTCACATTGGAATGGATTTCCACAATACAATAACTATAAATTATTTATTCATAGTTATAAATATTTAATCATATCATAAATTTAATCATATCATAATAATCATATCATAATAATATATTTATATTATATATTATGGTTATGGATTCTTATAGATTCAGATCATGATTAATCATTTGATATGTCAGTATGTATATATATATATATATGCATATATTAGGTATATAGGACAGGACCACCCTTTCTGTAATTTCGATAGAAAGATTCCTGCTACCAAAGAAACGTAGTCAACTCTATTCGTTAGAACAGCTTCCATTGAGTCTCTGCACCTATCCTTTTTCTTGTTTTATTCTAGTTTATTAATATAAACCTCTATTTTCCCAACAAAAACAATAAGGATTTGGCTCAGGATTGCCCATTTTGAATTCCCGGGTTTCTCTGAATTTGGAAGTTATCACTTAGCAGGTTTCCATACCAAGGCTCAATCCAATCAAGTCCGTAGCGTCTACCAATTTCGCCATATCCCCCTTTGATACTAGGATCCTATTGGAATTCCATCCATCTCTTTCATTTATTTTGGACTTGGAACCCTTGAATTCATTAGATAATTATTTTTATATGGAAAGAAAAGTGTATGCTATCATTTGATTCTTTTGGCTCTACTCGGTCAGTTCATCTCTAGTGGATAAATTTTGTTTCAATCAAAAATGATTCTATCATTGATGTATTTGCAATTCAATATGGATAGATATATCCCACATATATATGTTTCTTCCTACCTTTCGTTTTTACAGTGCGATTCGGGATAGTAGAACGGTCGATATTCATTCTTCTTTTTTTCGTCCTATCTCCTCCTTGTTCGAATCAAACCCGAAGAATGTCTCATTCTAATTTGGGTTGTATCTTTCTTTTCTTTATCTTTTCTTAGAACGGATTTGCTATAATAATCGGCTATACTATAGCTATAGTATAGCTATAATAGAATCTATAATAGAATTAGAAATTCTATATTCTATTATATATTCTCTATATAATATATATTTATTTTATATATATATATATATATATATATATATATATTTATATTCTTTAATCTTTACTATATTCTTTATTCTTTCATCTTTACTTTACTTTAATTTTAATACTTTATTTAATACTTTAATACTTTAAATTAATACTTTAAATACTTTAACTTTAAATACTTTAACTTTAATTTATTTAATAACTTTAATTTATTTAATTTAAAATTTATTTAATTTCAAATTTAATTTTTTTAATTTTAATCTTTAAATTGGAATCTTTTTTAATCTTTTTTTTAATCTTTAATTAGTTAATTAATAATTAGTTAGTTAATTAAAGAACCTTAAGATTTTTAAGAAATAATTAGGTTTTTCTAATAAAAATTTGCAATTTGATATTATCATCAACAATTTGATATTATCATCAATAATTGAAAAAAGAAAGAAATCTAATTTCTAATTAGAGAATCCAAAATTTTAATCTTTTAATCTTTTAATCTATTTTTTTAATCTTTTAATCTATTTAATTATATATTTAATTATATGATATTTATATATGATATTTAATTATATAATTAATTATAGTTAAATTATAGTTATTATAGTTAATAGTTATTAGTAATATATTCCTATTCTATTAGAAAAATAGAATTCTATTTATATACTCATAATACGTACTCATATTTACTAATTATTAAATTAGTCATTATCATTATTAGACTAGTCATTATATATTATTAAGAACTATAGAACTATGAACTATATGGTTCTAGGTCATATTATTAAATATATAAAAATAAAATATATATATAGTATAGTTGATATGAAATTTATAGTTGATATGAAATTTATTTAAATTAAAGTCGGCTAATAGCTACGATAGGGTAGTCTCCTCAATTCCTATATACTATTACATGTTATGTACGCCCGCTTAGCTCAGAGGTTAGAGCATCGCATTTGTAATGCGATGGTCATCGGTTCGACTCCGATAGCCGGCTTTTTCTCTATCGATTTTTCCATGATAGATAATCTTTCCTATGCTTTTCTCCAAATGTTGGATCACCGATCTATCTATTATGTTATAGTAACTTACAATTATGAATCAAAAATGGATTGGGACAATTAGATCTCTACAGAACAAATCATAAAATGGAGCCTCAACTTGCTATCAACTTTTTATATATACAAAAAAATATATACAAAAATCTGGATATTGATACAATTTATTTTATTCTACTTTTAGTATTTATTTATATTGTAATACCTCAGTAGATTTCGCTTTATTTTGTTTATCCTTTAGTTCAGTCTTAATTTAGATTTTTCTTTGAAAAATGAAATTTCAATAAAATAAAAAAGGAGTCTTTATGTCTCGTTACCGAGGACCTCGTTTCAAAAAAATACGCCGCCTGGGGGCTTTACCAGGACTAACTAGTAAAAGACCTAGATCCGTAAGTGATCTTAAAAACCAATTGCGTTCTGGAAAAAAATCGCAATATCGTATTCGTCTAGAAGAAAAACAGAAATTGCGTTTTCATTATGGTCTGACAGAACGACAATTACTTAGATATGTGCATATCGCCGGAAAAGCCAAAGGGTCCACAGGTCAGGTTTTACTACAATTACTTGAGATGCGTTTAGATAACATCCTTTTCCGATTGGGTATGGCTTCCACCATTCCCGCAGCCAGACAATTAGTTAACCATAGACATATTTTAGTTAATGGTCGTATAGTGGATATACCAAGTTATCGTTGCAACCCCCGAGATATTATTACTGCGAAGGATAAACAAGGATCGAAAGCTCTGATTCAAAATTATATTGCTTTATCCTCTCAGGAGGAATTGCCAAAGCATTTGACTTTTGACTCATTCCAATATAAAGGATTAGTAAATCAAATAATAGATAGTAAATGGATCGGTTTGAAAATAAATGAGTTGTTAGTCGTAGAATATTATTCTCGCCAGACTTGACGAAAATAACAAAAAAAGTTCAAAGAATTTTGTCTTTTTTCTTTTCACTAAAATAAACGGATCTAAGGACCTTGATCCGCGTTTTTCTCATTCACGTATCACAAATAGATCAGATCCGCAGCATAATTTTTTTTTCTTTTTTGTTCTTTTTCCGATATTTTACGCACCACAGTAATATAATAAGGAATAGGGAATTTCTATCAAATAAAGTTGTTATTGCAGGAATGATCGTATCAATTGTTATTTAATTTAATATGATACGTTGTACTCAGTAACGTTGATGAATTAAGAAAAACAAACGGAAAGAGAGGGATTCGAACCCTCGGTAAGCAAAAGCCTACATAGCAGTTCCAATGCTACGCCTTCAACCACTCGGCCATCTCTCCTACATAATCTTTCTTATTATTTACCAGAAACCGAGTGAATAGCGAGTGATTCATCCATATTATTGCAATACAGTTACAACGAATAAATGAAATGGTTCCATAGGAAAAATTCCTTTAAAATTTCCTATTTCTAAACAACAACTTCTCTCATCAGCTACCCCATACCATAGATTTTTTACAAATTCCAAAATTGTCTCATAGATTTTTCTATGTCAATTGTACGGGGTGGTGTATCCATATTATACAAACAAAACAGACGCTTACCTTACTCTATTCTATTTTATCGTGGAATGATTATTTCGTTCTTTTTGTTCTTTGGATCATAACCAAATAAAGAGTTATTAGAATTCTAAATAAAATAAAGTCTTTGATTATTCAACTTAGGTGAAGTAAATTTCGTTCATTGGTATACTAGCAAATTAGGATGAAATCCAATCTGATTCCAATATTTCATATCTTTCCTTGTCCAATCCAAACAAAAAAGAGCAATTTGAACGGAAAATCCACATCTTTCTAATTAGTCCGTTTTTATGTTATTTCGTACTGTACAATTCTTTTGTTTGTGGGATCATTTTCCCCTAACCTAAGGGAAAATGAAAAGACTTATAGAATGGATTGTTAATTATGTCTAGATCTCGGATAAATGCAAATTTTATTGATAAGACCTCTTCAATTGTAGCCAATATCTTATTACGAATAATTCCGACAACTTCAGGAGAAAAAAAGGCATTTACCTATTACAGAGATGGTGCGATTTGATTCTTTTTTCTTGTTTTTTTAGTCTAGTCCTTGGTATTACGAAGAGACATGGTTCAGGATAGAAAAACCGAATTTTGGAAATAAACCGACGCTTGGTGAAGGTGAAGTTTGGAGATAGAACAATTCCTTCTGTCGTGTATTCTCGATTGATGCAGCCTCAGATGCTTCAATTGTCGATTTTAGTATTGAGCGAGAGGTTACACCTATAAATTCTGTATTGGAGTCAAGCCTACTCCACTAGTACCAATGGGCGGCATGAGGGAAAAAGCACTACATCTAGGAATCAACAACACGAAAACTTTGTTATAAATTACCCTTTTCTTTATCCATATTGGGCTAACAAAAATGGTTGGGACAACAAACATCCATCTCGTTCGTACTTAGGATACCCGTATAACCATCAAAGATCGTTGAAGTGACAAATTCCTGGAAATAGG